ATTCCACGATCGAACTTCCAGAATGGCCCAGAAATCAGAATCTTAAGTGATTCATTTTGGATTGAAAATCCAACGACTTCGTGATTTTCTTTTTATAGACCTAATTCATCGAAATTCCATCCAGTAAAACGGATGAATTATAAATCTCGAGAATAATAGATAAGAATACTGCAAATAGTGCCATTGCAACCCCCATCAAAGGGGTAGTCCCCCAACCAGGAGCTACTTTTCCATATTCCGAATTTAACGGTTTCAATAAACTCCCCACAGTAGTTCCTCTTGGACCAGATTTAGAACTACCCTCAATGGTTTGTGTAGCCATAAATCCTATTGCATTAGTTGAGATTGGTTGACTTTGTATACCATTCCGTTGTAAATAAACGATCTTATCATAGATCCATTGTGGTCTTGAAATTTTATAATAATGGAAACCGCAACCCTAGTCGCCATCTTTATATCTGGTTTACTTGTAAGTTTTACCGGGTACGCCTTATATACCGCTTTTGGGCAACCCTCTCAACAACTAAGAGATCCATTCGAGGAACACGGAGACTAGTTGAAGTAAAGTGATGAGCCTACCAATATGGTAGGCTCATCACTTTACTTCAATTTAGATAATGTAAGATAATAAAAAATCATTTTTTAGTCGGAACCTTAGGCGGCTCTCGGAAAAATATAGCGAAAAAAATAATTCCTAGAGTCGAAACTAAGAGGAATGTATAAACCAATGCTTCCATAAATTCGATCGTGGTTTACAATTATAGCTTCCACACCTGTTCATTTGGGAACATCTCCCCGATTAAGTTAAGAAAGGACAAGAATAAAAGAAAGGTCGGCGATTCAAATCAAGATTTCTTCGGTACTCTATGTCAAAGTTAAATCATAAAAGAGGCGAAAAATAGAAGAGTAATATTGTATCAGACTACTTGTCTCTTTGTAGTTGGATCTCCAAGTTTTTGGAATGCTCCAAATTCCACTTGAGCATCCAAATCCGGGTCAATACCAGCAAAAACATCTCTGAATAAGGTTCTAGCACCATGCCAAATATGTCCGAAAAAGAAGAGTAAAGCGAACGAAGCGTGTCCAAAAGTGAACCAACCCCTTGGGCTGCTACGAAAAACACCGTCGGATTTCAAAGTAGCGCGATCTAATTCAAAAATTTCACCCAATTGAGCGCGTCTAGCATACTTTTTCACAGTAGCGGGGTCGCTATAACTGACTCCATCGAGTTCGCCACCATAGAACTCAACAGTTACTCCTACCTGTTCGACACTATACTTGGATTCTGCCCTTCTAAAAGGAACATCGGCTCTTACAATTCCATCTCCATCTACCAAAACTACTGGAAATGTTTCAAAAAAAGTAGGCATACGACGTACAAACAGCTCGCGTCCCTCTTTATCTCTAAAGATGGGATGTCCTAACCATCCAACGGCTATTCCATCCCCGTTGTCCATTGAGCCTGCTCTAAATAATCCCCCTTTTGCTGGGTTATTTCCAATGTAATCATAAAAAGCCAATTTTTCGGGAATTTTAGACCAAACGTCTGATAAACTCTTATTTTCGGCTAGTCCGGCACCAACCCTTCGATATATTTCTTGTTGGAAGTATCCTTGATCCCATTGATAACGAGTGGGACCAAATAATTCGATCGGGGTAGTTGCGGAGCCGTACCACATAGTTCCAGCAACAACAAAAGCTGCAAAAAAGACAGCAGCAATACTACTGGAAAGGACTGTTTCAATATTACCCATCCGTAATCCTTTATAGAGACGTTGGGGCGGGCGGACACTAAGATGGAATAGGCCCGCTAATATGCCCAACGTACCCGCTGCAATATGATGGGAGGCTATTCCTCCCGGAACAAAAGGATCAAAACCTTCCACTCCCCACGCAGGATTTACAGATTGTACTTTTCCGGTTAGTCCATAAGGATCGGACACCCATATTCCAGGACCATACAAGCCTGTTACATGAAATGCACCAAATCCAAAGCAAGCTAATCCTGAGAGAAATAAATGAATTCCAAAGATCTTAGGCAAATCTAAAGAGGGTTTCCCTGTACGTTCATCACAGAATATTTGGAGATCCCAATATACCCAATGCCAGATAGCTGCCAAGAAGCACAAACCAGAAAACACAATATGTGCCCCGGCCACACCTTCGTAACTCCAAATACCCGGATTCGTTATAGTCCCTCCTGTAATACTCCAACCACCCCATGAGTTGGTTATTCCTAACCGAGTCATGAAGGGTATAACGAACATACCCTGTCTCCACATTGGATCAAGAACGGGGTCAGAGGGATCAAAAACGGCTAATTCGTAGAGAGCCATTGAACCGGCCCAACCAGAAACGAGAGCTGTATGCATTATATGTACAGCAAGCAACCGACCGGGATCATTCAATACGACGGTATGAACACGATACCAAGGCAAACCCATGGAAATACCCCTTTATCAAAGAAAAATAGACACTATGTAACTTTATCGCATTGGTAGACTATGCTATGGACCTCTCCCTTTCAATGGATTATTTCGGAGCAAGGGTTCATATTTTTTTAATTCCACTTCATTGGTAATAATGGAACAATTCCGTTCGTAGGAACAAAGATAAGCAGATCTATTCTATACCCGATAAGTACCAATACGCAATGGGGGATTGGTCCCATTTTATATGAGCGAATGCGTAGATACTTGGTCATTATTCGAGCAGCTCGACCCATTCGTAAAAATTTTCCTTTATTTATTTCGTCTTACTCTAGAAACTTTCTAATCTAAGGATAAAATACGACATTACGTTTCCACATCAAAGTAAAATATAGTACTTAACTCCCTTTTCTTTCAGTTGATGCCTATTGGTGTTCCAAAAGTACCTTTTCGGATTCCCGGAGAGGAAGATGCAGTTTGGGTTGACGTATAGTGCGACTTGTCAGACATATTGGGTCATATGGAATTTTCCCGTTCTCTCCCCCGGTCGAGATACCCTCTGTTTCGCCAAAAAAATTGCTTGAACCACCAATTCAATAATTTGGAGCGTGAAAATTAGATCCTAGGGGGTCAAGATCAATATTAATATTATTCATTATCCAAATTTATGGTTGGCTTAGTTGGACCAATCCAATAAAATGAAGTATCCAGGCTCCGTTCAGAAAATACCCAGTTGGTAATCCAGATATGATTACCACTTGTATCCTAAACGATTACTTTATAACATATAGGCGATCTCAAACTAAACTGCCAATCAATGAAATAATATTGATTACTATGACTCCATCGAATATTTGTCGTAAGAAAGGCACGAAATGCGTTGAAAAAAAAAAGTCATACCAAAAAAAGCGGTATTGGGATCGTTTGTCCTATATGTACAAATTGAAGTCGGGCGGATCTTTACCCGGAGTAGAACATAAACCTAAAATAATTAAATAATTGAGGAGGCCCATTCAGGAACAAGAAAATTACATCGTAATTTGGATTAGATTTCGATGAAACAATACATCAATGAGAGGTTAATTCAATAAGTTTAGTGGATTCTTTTCTTTTTTACGGAGAGGCGAACAAAAAAGAAAAAACCTTTCTAAAAAAAATAGACGAAAAAGCCTCTTTATTACATTAGGAGGTAGAAAAGTCCTACTATAAAAAAGGAAGTCGGGCTGGAATCAACACATTGATTCTTTTTTCACAATTTTTTTTGAACCGTATGCATCAAAAGGTGCGTGTACGGTTCATAAGGGATAAATTTTTGTCCTAATCAACCGACTTCATCGAGAAAGATTACTTTTTTTAGGACAAGGGGTTGATAGCGAGATCTCAAACCAACTTATCGGTCTGATGGTATATCTCAGTCTAGAGGACGAAACCCGGGATCTTTTTTTGTTTATAAACTCGCCCGGCGGGTGGGTAGTCCCCGGAGTAGCCATTTATGATACTATGCAATTTGTGCCACCAGATGTACATACAATATGCATGGGATTAGCCGCTTCAATGGGATCTTTCCTCCTGGTCGGAGGAGAAATTACCAAACGTATAGCATTCCCTCACGCTTGGCGCCAATGCGTTTTTTATTTATATTTAAGAGAAAAAAGAAGACTATGCCTTCGCGATATGTAATATAAAATGAATAATAATATTCAGTAATAATAGCATGGCACTTCGAGTTCGATATGAACAAACTCTTTTTGTTTTTTCATAACATGAAATTGTGTATCGGGCGAGTAATATGAGACTGACTAAAGGATATTCTGATTTTATTTTATCTATCCGGGGGTCATTTCAGCGTCACAAACCTTTTTGTTTTCACACCATAAGTATCTTTCGATCGAATATTTATGTTATGAAAGAGTACTAAAATGAAAAAAAAAAGATCTTTTTTTTACTTACTTTGATCGGATTAAAAAGAAACTTTGGGATTGCTGAATCACATATGAGATAAATTATAAATATAGAAAGCAACGGAACCATCATAGTATTTTTTAACTCCCCCGAAAAGAAGGGTGGTAAATGGGTCACTTAATCATTTGGAATGTATCCTATTTCCTTTTTTTGCTCGACGGAAAGGAAAAGTAAAGTCCACTGTGGAGCCGTATGCAATGCACAAAAATGCCTGTACGGTTGTTAAATTCTATAATATAAGAATTTTATTCTTGGTATTCTTTATCTTTTTCCTTTGTCCGATCATATGAGATGAGATCAAGGAACCATTAATTATGTTATATCATCAGGGTAATGATCCACCAACCTGCTAGTTCTTTTTATGAGGCACAAACAGGAGAATTTGTCCTAGAAGCGGAAGAACTTCTGAAACTCCGCGAAACCCTCACAAGGGTTTATGTACAAAGAACGGGCAACCCATTGTGGGTTGTATCCGAAGATATGGAAAGGGATGTTTTTATGTCAGCAACAGAAGCCCAAGCTCATGGAATTGTTGATTTTGTAGCGGTCGAAAACACCGGGGATTTCGCGTAAATATGCGAGTCCTTTTTGAACCATAACTTGGATTCGGATGAACCGAACCTAAATTTCCTATTTTATCTTCTTACCGGGGTAAAATAGGGTAAGGTAAAAAGTAAAATCGAAATAATTCAGAATAATCTGGTTAGGATTGATCTAAACCAGCCCATTTTATATAGGATTTAGCATGCCAACTATTAAACAACTTATTAGAAACACAAGACAGCCAATAAAAAATGTAACAAAATCCCCCGCTCTTCGGGGATGTCCTCAGCGTCGAGGAACATGTACTAGGGTGTATGTGCGACTCGTTCAGATCAGGAGTTGGAACTAAATTAAAGAACAATTTTTTCCAGTATCAATGACCAGCGAATATTCTGGAAGAATTCAATATATATCTAAAACTCTCGTTGTGCCATTATGTATTAAATTTATGGTTTCTATTGGTGCAAATCCAATCACCTCAATTGGAGATGAGAAGCAATTCCCCATTGGTAGCAAATGGTTATTCATTAAGCGGGGGAAACCATATTTAAGAAGCAAAAGAATTAGGCTCCCACTCTTGCAATAACGGACTAACAGGGTCAGTTACCTAGCCAACCTTTGTAATTAAATACCGTTACTGTATGGGTAGATCTCATTGTGAAAAGACCTATTACTAGATAATTCATGGGTAGAGTCAAAGAATGTGAACTGTACAAGTTACTAATAACATTTAACATTGATTACTAAGGGAAGGGGCTCCGGTGTATAGAGAGGACCTCACCGTTTAAGAAGCAACCATAGAAACGACGGAACCCACAATTTATCGATTTACCTTTGCTATTTATTGATACTTTAATACTCTATTCAACTTAATTTATAATTGCCTCTATTTAATTTCTTTGTTGCTATTTAGTATCAATAAAATTAATTGATTATTTTATTTCGTTTCGAGGTTAAATACCTGGAAAAATTGTGGTCGGGAAGGTCATAGTAGCAAAAGCCATTGGAATTTTTTTTTATACATTGGAAGAATCCGTTTTGTTATTAATAGACCAGGAAAGGGAAAAAGAATGACTGAAAGAAAAAAAGAAATTAGTTATTCATCAAAGTTTCATTTGATTCAATGACCAGAATTAGACGAGGGTATGTAGCTCGGAGACGTAGAACAAAAATTCGTTTATTTGCATCAACTTTTCGAGGGACTCATTCAAGACTTACTCGAAGTACTATTCAACAGAAAATGAGAGCCTTGGTTTCTGCTCATCGGGATAGGGGCAGGCAAAAGAGAAATTTTCGCCGTTTGTGGATCAGTCGGATAAATGCAGCAATTCGTAAGATGGGGGTATCCTATAGTTATAGTAGATCAATACATGATCTGTACAAGAGGCAATCACTTCTTAATCGTAAAATACTTGCACAAATAGCAATATCAAATACGAATTGTCTTTACATGATTTCCAATAAGATTCTTAAGAAAGTATAGTATATTATTAGAAGGAATACACCATACTGATTTAAATGGGGCCCCGGAGAATTAGCTCCGGGAAGATAGGGTAGAAAATTTCTATGATAAATGGAATTAATTCAAAATATAGTTAAAGAATGAACAAAAAAAAGAAAATTTCTTTTTCTTACTCATTTTTTTCTTACGACGCGACAATCAAATTTTCATTCTCTCATTTTTTCGAATAAAAAAAATTCCTCAATTGCAATAGAATCAAAATTCCAATCTGAACCCCAACTCAGATTGATTTTTGATTCTATTTATTTCTAGTTCGAGGACCCGTGGTTCTAGGAGTCGACTCAGTTCTCTCAAATTGTTTCTCATTATTAAGAAAAGGTAACAAAGATAAAATACGAGCTTGTTTTATAGCAACAGTAATTAATCGTTGTTGTTTCAAAGTCAACCTATTCACTCGTCTAGATAATATTTTTCCTTGTTCACTAATAAATCGACTAATTAAACTCATGTTTCTATAATCAATTCGATCCCCCGACCCAATTGGGGGCAAACGCCTACGAAAAGACCGCTTGGATTTAATAAAAAGTCGCTTGGATTTATCCATGGTTTATTCCTTATCTTTAAAATCCTATTTCTAAATTCTAATTGAATTTGGGATCAAATAGGATTCAATTTTTTTTAGTTTATTTATTATGTATGTAATTATTAAATTAGAATTAGATAATTTATTCCTGTTCCTTGTAGGGATTACACACGCGTCCAATTTTCTCTATTTTTTTATCTCCCCATGAATCGTATGCTTGTAACAATAGGGACAAAATTTTCTCAATTCCAATCGACTAGGCGTATTGTGTCGATTCTTTTGAGTAATATATCTCGAAATGCCCCGCGATTTCTTATTAATATCGTTTCGAACACAACTGTTACATTCCAAAATAACTCTTGTTCTGACATCTTTACCCTTAGCCATGAACCTCCCTTTTTTTGATATTCACTCAACTCTTCCATTTTTGATCCGAAACGAAGAAGAAAAAAAGAAGTTGCTGACTCGAATCGAAATTCAATTTTTAAATCTTCCATTTGCGGTCAATATCAATAGAGAAATAATAATAAGTAATACAAGAATTTCTAATAAATATCAATTAAATACGTTTCCGTTCTAAATACCAGTATTTTCTTTACATATCTTGTATGCTGCCGCTGTCCTCTATCCCTATTTACATTTCTGCTCTACCTCTATTAATTTAATTCCGACGGAACCTGGGTTTCGTTGCCGATAAATCCTCTTTGATTCTTTCTCACTTTTTTATCCAAAGAAAAAAGGAGCTTAGTCACAGAGAATTTCTTGTATCTCGAATCTTATTCACACCTAGCTAGAATGAAAAAAATGGGAATGTCAACGCATCTGGGAATAAACGATTGATCTCAATCAATAGACCTGCTAAAGACCCAAACCATAGAGTGCTTAACACAGGTGCCACGGAGAGATATGTTTTTAGATCTCGCATTGAAAATACTCCTTTTTTTATTGTAATAATATATAATCAGATACATGTGTCATTAAGGATCGCTTGTAGTTGTACGCAGAATCCCTAACTAAAATGGATATATTGAACGACCCGGTAGATTTTATTTCGTTTTTTTACAGAAAAAGACGCCCACGTACTTTCATTACCGATATATATAATATTAATATATATCTATTTATTGTTAATTAATTTAATTGGATTTTTTTCTTCTTTATATTATATCTGTTATATGAGAATATGTTATATGAGACGAAAAAGAAGAAATGGCAAGAGGTATATTAATCGAGGAAATTACGATGTGGAAAACAAGGCGGGGATTCTCTACAATGACACTGTAGGTCAATTGAAAGGGATGTAGCGCAGCTTGGTAGCGCGTTTGTTTTGGGTACAAAATGTCACAGGTTCAAATCCTGTCATCCCTATCTATTACTTCTCCCATGTGCAGTAATGAAGGATCAATTGAGATCAATTAAAATTGGACATACATAATAACATATGATACTATATGCATCCAAGATATTGTGGGGGGTTACAAATAATTTCTTTTTTATACAGTTTTTTATATTGTGATAAGGAAGCGCTCTTAGTTCAGTTTGGTAGAACGCGGGTCTCCAAAACCCGATGTCGTAGGTTCAAATCCTACAGAGCGTGCTTCTGTTCTTCTTTTCTTGGGTGGGTCGAATTATAATAAAATAACTTTTATAGCTCCAGCAGCAGCCCGAATTTGATTTGACCCCCTACGGATTAAAGAAAGGAGGAGGTCAATAAAAAAAAAGAGGCTAAGGCTTTTTTAATTAAAAAGAGATGTTACTTAATCAAAGGTCCAACTGATCACCGCGTCTATATTGTAAATATGCAGTTACGAATAATCCAGCCAAAGTAATAGGAATTAAGCCTAACACGATTCCAAATAGTAAAACTTCAATCATTTCTATTTTTTTTGAAGGGGTGGATAAATAAAGGGGGGGTAATATCTATCTCTAAATATTAATCCAAATCATCCAGGAATCTCAATAACCAGAAATTACAAATTACATGGGAAGGAACCGTGGACTGCCAGGAATCTCGCAAAAAAACATTTCTTTTTTCATTCAATTGAATGAAAAATTCAATCAAGCTCAAATAAGCCGTATCTTGCTCAGACCAATAAATAAAGCGGAGGTTATAGTTAAAGCCGCCAGGAGAAAACCGAAATAACTAGTTATAGTAGGCATAAAGAAGCTAAATGGGATACGTTCTATTTATACATATGTTTATGAAACACTTACCTAAGTTTCTTTTTTTTTTTTGATAAATACAAGAGAAGAAAAAGACCAATTTACAAATTTAGTCCCAATGAACGCTTTTGATTTCATTTATCATATCATTCATTATATAGACGGCACAAACAAAGATATAGTGACAGAAGTAAAAAAGTGGTTCATCATCTTTGACATCTATGAATCCTACTATTTCGATCCGGCTCCACGGATTCATAGAGCAACTACTGAATAAAGTAATCGTCAAAATAATTGTATCATGTCATTTTATTTTTAAATGAAACTCTCTTCGAATCACGATAAAATATATAGAATTTGAAAATTCTATATTTATTTTCTATTTATATATTCTATTTCTTTATATATTTATTTTGTTTTGATCATTTCTTTTTCAAATTGTTTCGATTCCATTTTTTTTGTTTGGAACGAAGGGCCTTATAACACCCCTTTTACTTTCCTTTAATTCATTCGATTTACTGGTGGGTTCATTAATTCCACAGAATAGATCGAATGAGAAGAACAAAAGCATCGCATGATATTATAGCTCTAAAAAAAACAAACTTTTATCGAGTAACCTTTGCCTCTAATGCCACAATGTCTAATGCCACAGTGCTTTCATTACAAATATGGATTGTTCTAAGTTTGTTCTATTTTTTTTCATGAAATACTATCTACTTGTGTTATTGTACTATTAAAAATTGAAATTAAATCGAGCAAAACCCCACCCTTCCTTTTCTAAAACCGTATGATATGCAAAATAGAGTATAATTAACTTAATAGGAATTTCAGAATAATTTTTCTAAATTATTGGAATCC